TCCAACCACCCCACGAATTGGTTATTCCTAAACGAGTCATGAAAGGTATGACAAACATACCCTGTCTCCACATTGGATCAAGAACGGGATCAGAGGGATCAAAAACTGCTAATTCATATAGAGCCATCGAACCGGCCCAACCAGCAACCAGAGCTGTATGCATTATATGGACAGAAATTAACCGGCCGGGATCATTCAATACGACGGTATGAACACGATACCAAGGCAAACCCATGGAAATACCCCTTTATCAAAGATAAATGACACTATGTAACTTTATTGCATTGGAAAAGACTATGACTATGCAATGGACCCCTTTTGTTCAATGGATTATCTCGGAACAAGGGTTAATGTTTGTTCTATTCTGTTGGAACAATTATGTTTGTAGGAACAAAGAGAAACAAATCTATTCTATACTCGATAAGTAGCAATACGCAATGGGAAGTTGATACCATCTTCGACCAGTGAATGCTTTCATACTTGTTCATTATTGGAAGGCTATATTCGTAAGAATTATATTTGATTTATTCTGGATTCTTTTTTGAAGCTAAATTGTTCTAATCTACACAGAAAATAGGATAAAGGTTGATATTATGAAGACAATAACCCTATTATTACGTTTCCACATCAAAGTGAAATATAGTACTTAATTTTTTCCTTTCATTTAATGCCTATTGGTGTTCCAAAAGTTCCCTTTCGAAGTCCTGGAGAGGAAGATGCATCTTGGGTTGACGTATAGTGCGACTTGTCAGATGTATTGGGTCATATGGAATTTCCCCGTTCTCTCTCCCGATTGAGATATCCTCCCTTTCGCCCAAGAAAGATTGATTAAATCATCAAAAATTTGGAGCGTGAAATGCAATTAGATCCATTTTTTGGTTTAGGGAGATTCAGATTAATATTCTCAATTAGAAAAACTTATGGTTGGCTTGGTTGGACCAATAAAATGAAGTATCCAGGCTCCGTTTATAAAAATCCCAAATTGGTAATATATTGAAGATTACTACTTGTATTATATATTTTATTTACTTTAACTTTTCACTCTTTTGATTTGAAATTCTAAATAGAATAAGAGTGATCTCAATCTTAATCACTCGTAATAGAGTAATGAATATGTTGAATATTGAATTTGACGAAAGAAAAGATATCAAATGAATAAAAAGGGGAATTTTTAACAAATAAAAAAAACACAGGTGGTATTGGAAGTATTTGTCCTATATGTGCAAATCGAAATTGGGCAGATCTTTACCCGGAGTAGAGCATCAACCTAAAAGAATTAAAAAGACCCGTTCAAGAACAAGAAAATGACATCGTGATTTGAATTGGATCTCGATGAAACGATACATCAATGAAAAGTGAGTTCGATAAGTTTAGTAAATTCTATTTTCATTTTCTATTTTAAATAGATTTATTATAGTTATATTGGGAATTAGGGAAAGAAACAAAAAAGAATATTTCTTGCAAAATAGAATAGAAAAACTCTTCATTAGAAGTTGGAAAAAATCTCTATAACTAGAAAGACTAGAATCTACACATTGATTTTTTCACAATTTTTTTGAACCGTATGCGTCAAAAGGTGCATGTACGGTTCCTAAGGGATACAATTTTACCCTAATCAACCGACTTTATCGAGAAAGATTACTTTTTTTAGGCCAAGAAGTCGATAGCGAAATTGCGAATCAACTTATTGGTCTTATGGTATATCTCAGTATTGAGGATGATACCAAGGATTTGTATTTGTTTATAAATTCTCCGGGCGGATGGGTAATACCCGGAATAGCTATTTATGATACTATGCAATTTGTGCGACCAGATGTACATACAATATGCATGGGGTTAGCTGCTTCAATGGGATCTTTTATCCTGGTCGGAGGAGAAATTACCAAACGTTTAGCATTCCCTCACGCTCGGCGCCAATGAGTTTTTTATTTGAGAGAAAAAAGAAGACTATGCCTTCACCATATGAAATATTAATATTTAGTAAAAATAGCATGGCACTTTGAATTCGATATGAGAAGTTCTTTTCAAAACATTAGATTATGTATCGAAAGAGTAGTATGAGATGAAAAGTATTCCCGATTTTTTTATCAGAAACCCATTGCAGCGTCACAAACTTTTTTTCTTTTCATACCAAAAGACTCTTAACAATATTGATGTTTGAAAGAGTAAAAAAAAATTATTTCTTCCGTATTTTTCGGATCAAAACGAAACTTTGGGATTGCTGACTTACAGATGAAATAAATATATATAGCAACGGAGCCATCATAGTATTTTTGAACTCCTCCGAAAAGAAGGGTGGTAATTGGATCATTTACTAAATCTGGATCTAATCGATCCGATTTTTTTCTTTCTTCGACGGAAAATAAAAGTAAATTCCATTGTGGAGCCGTATGCAATGCGTAAAAAATGCACGTACGGTTGTTCAATTCTATCTTTTTTATTGTTATTCTTTCTTTTTTCTCTTCGCCTCATCATGCGAAATAGAAGAAAGAGATATCATCAGGGTAATGATTCATCAACCTGCTAGCTCTTTTTATGAGGCACAAACAGGAGAATTTATCCTGGAAGCGGAAGAACTATTGAAATTGCGTGAAACCCTCACAAGGGTTTATGTACAAAGGACGGGCAAACCCTTATGGGTTGTATCCGAAGATATGGAAAGAGATGTTTTTATGTCAGCAACAGAAGCCCAAGCTCATGGAATTGTTGATCTTGTAGCCGTCGAATAAAACGAATAAAAATAGCAAAACATTTGAGATTTTATCTTCTTACTGGGTTTACCATTCTGAGTTTAATCTTCTATTAACTAGAAATAATTCATAATCATTCGGTTAGGATTGATCTAAACCAGTCCATTATGTATATAATTTAACATGCCAACTATTAAACAACTTATTAGAAACACAAGACAGCCAATCAGAAATGTCACGAAATCCCCCGCTCTTCGGGGATGTCCTCAGCGCCGAGGAACATGTACTAGGGTGTATGTGTGACTCGTTCCGATTATGAGCTGGAACAAAAAAGCAAATGAAAGGAAAGAATTTTTCCAGTATTAATGATCAGTACCAGTGAATAGCATAAAATGGAAGAACGTCAGTCACTATCTAAAATGAAAAAGATCTATTCATCTATTGGATATGAAATTTATGGTTTCTATTGGTGTAAATCCGATTTAAGATGAGAAAAAATTTCCCATTGGTAGCGAACGTTACCCATTAAGCGGGGAATCTTATTTTTAGAGCAAAACAATAAAATTATGCTCCCATTCTTGCAAGAACGGACTAACAGGGCCAGCTATCTAGCTAACCTTCAAAATTAAATACCGTTACTGTATAAGTGGATCTCATTGTGAAAGACCTATTACTGGATAATTCATGGGTAGAGCCAAAAAGTTTGAACTGTACAAGTTATCAATAACATTCAGTAAATGAAGTAAAGGGCTCCGGTGTATAGAGAGGACCTCACCGTTTAAGAAGTAACCATAGAAACGAAGGAACCCACTATTTCTTTCTTCATCTATATTGAAATTGAATTTTCATTTATTTTTTATTTGTTTGATACATTAATACAATTTCTTATTTTTTTGTCTTGTTTGAAGGCAAAATGTATAAAAAAAGAAAAAATCGTGGTCGGGAAGGTTATAGTAGCAAAAGCCATTGGGATTTTTATTTTATACATTGGAAAATTCCGTTTTGTTATTAATAGACCAGGAAGGGAAAAAAGAATAACTCAAAGAAATAAAATCAATTAGTTATTCATTAAAGTTTCATTTATTCAATGACTAGAGTTGCACGAGGATATATAGCTCGAAAACGTAGAAAAAAAATTCGTTTATTTGGATCAACCTTTCGAGGGGCTCATTCAAGACTTACACGAACTATTGCTCAACAGAAAATAAGGGCTTTGGTTTCGGCTCATCGGGATAGAGATAGGCAAAAGAGAGATTTTCGTCGTTTGTGGATCACTCGGATAAACGCAGTAATTCGCGAAAATGGGGTATACTATAATTATAGTAAATTTTTACATGATCTGCACAAGAGACAGTCGCTTCTTAATCGTAAAATACTTGCACAAATAGCTATATTAAATAGGAATTGTCTTTATATGATTTCCAATGAGGTGAAAAAAAAAGAAGATTGGAAAGAATCCCCCAAAATGATTTAAATCAAGTTCCCCGGAGTTTATTCTCCGGGAGGGTAGAGTAGAAATTAGTCTGATAAAATACAATAACAAAAAAAATCAACAAACCTATTCAAAAAGAAATTCCCCGATTTTTTTATTATCTTGCGACACAACAATCAAATATAGATTTTCACATTTTTTAAAACAAAACAGCAATCCATTTTTGAGTTCAAATTCGAATTTGGTTTTGATTCAATTATCAATTAAATAAAGAAAGACTTATTATTTATTTTTGGTTCTAAAATTAGTAGTTCTAGTAGTCGACTCGATTCTTTCAAATTGTTTCTCATTATTAAGAAAAGGTAACAAAGATAAGATACGAGCTTGTTTTATAGCAATAGTAATTAATCGTTGTTGTTTCAAGGTCAATCTATTCACTCGCCTAGATAAAATTTTTCCTTGTTCACTAATAAATCGACTAATTAAACTCATGTTTCTATAATCAATTCGATCCCCCGATTGGATCGGGGGCAAACGTCTACGAAAAGATCGCTTGGATTTAATAAAGGTTCGCTTGGATTTATCCATAGTTTGTTTAGTTTATTCCTTAATATACCGAAAATCCTATTTCGGTTGGACCTAAAAAAATTAGAATTAATAAATAGGATTTGGTTTGTTTATTTCTATTTTATATATTTATTTCTTTTTTTTTTTTATAATTAAAATAATTAATATTATAAAAATATTTTAATTATTTTAATTATATAGTTAAATTAATATTTCTAATTTAGAATTTTATATTTATATAAAATCTAATCGTTTTGTCCCCTTCCTTGAAAGAAGGATCGACAGGCGTTCGGTTCGATCTATTTCTTTATCTCTCCATGAATTGTATGTTTGTAACAATAGGGACAGAATTTTCGCAATTCCAACCGACTAGGCGTATTGTGTCGATTCTTTTGAGTAATATATCTGGAAATGCCTCTTGATTCTTTATTAACACTCTTGCGAACACAACCGGAACATTCCAAAATAACTTTTACTCGGGCATCTTTACCCTTAGCCATCAACCTAACCTCCTTTGGATTTTTTATTCAAGCAACTTTTCTATTTTTATTTTAGACCCGAAGTGAAGAAGAAAGGAAAATCAAAAAATAGAAGTACCTAACTCGAAATACAAATACAATTAGAAAGATTTCGTTGCAATCAATAGAGTAATAATAGTAAAGAAATTAAGAAATACTCTGTAATCAAATGGTTTCTAACTATATTTCTAATCACAATATTTCATTTTAATAGCTTATATGATACTATTACTCTAGATCCACATTTTCATTTCCGTTCTCCCTCTTTTTTTTAGAGATTTTCCTTCGAGCCGGATGCCAAGTTTTGATGAGGTTAAATCTACTTTTGGTCTTTTTCCCCTCTATATTGTTATATTATAAAAAAAGAAATCTTATATTAAAAAAAGGTAAAAAAAAAAGGGGGGGATTAGTCAAAGATAGTTGATTCTATCTCTAATCTTCGTTACCCCCTTACCACGTCAATAACTAGAATGAAAAAAAAGGGAATGTCAGCGCATCTGGGAAAAAACGATTAATTTCTATTAATAGACCAGCTAATGCCCCAAACCATAGAGTACTTAGTACCGGTGCCACGGAAAGATATGTTTTTAGATCTCGCATTGAAAATCCTCCTTCTTTTTTTCTTTAATGTAATATATAAAATAAAGGTAATACATATCTAATCTACGATCAAATGTATAGATAGTTTAAAGTTAAAGACTACTTTTGTTTGTACACAAAATACCTAAGTTAAGTCAAATTAAAATGTATAACGATCCGGTAGATAAGATATTTTTTTTTTTAAGAAAATAGAGTAGCATGCCCCTTCCTACTGAGCATTCCCGAAAAGTATTTTAAAATTTACGACAGGTTTTTCATATATATCAAAATATTTTTATTATAACTTATATGATATGAGACCAAAAAGAGGAAATGGCAAGATATATTATGTATATAGGAAATAACGATGTGGAAAACAAGACAGGGATTCTTTACAATTACACTATAAAAAAAATGGAATTGAAAGGGATGTAGCGCAGCTTGGTAGCGCGTTTGTTTTGGGTACAAAATGTCACGGGTTCAAATCCTGTCATCCCTACCTAATTACTTTTCCTCTGAGAAGTAAGGAGGAATTAAATTTTAATTAAAATCGATTAAAAACAGAATTTCTCATTTTTTTTTATCATACTCTATATGATAGATAGTGTATGAATGCAGGATGTAGATGTAGTTTTTGTTTACAAAAAGTTTTCTTTACAGTCTTATCTATTATGATAAGAAAGCGCTCTTAGTTCAGTTCGGTAGAACGTGGGTCTCCAAAACCCGATGTCGTAGGTTCAAATCCTACAGAGCGTGATTCCATTCTTGTCTTGGTAGGTCGAATCGACTGAATTATCAAATTAGACTGAAATAACAGAGCAGTAATCTTGATTTGACCTCCTGTGGATTAGAGAAAGGAGGAGGTCAATCAAAAAAATATTTGATAATTAATCAAAGGCCCAACTGATCACCACGTCTGTATTGTAAATATGCGGTTACGAATAATCCAGCCAAAGTAATAGGAATTAGACCTAAGACGATTCCAAATAGAAAAACTTCAATCATTTCAATTCGTTTGAAAAAAAAAAAAGAAAAAGGTAATATCTATCCCTAAATATTAATCTGAATTGCCCATGAATCTCAATAACCAAAAATTGTCAATTGCCGCGGTAAAGAACTAAAACATATATGGAATCCCACAGAAAGATTTCTTGAGTTGTTCATTGAATTAATTTCAAATAAGTCGTATCTTGCTCAGACCTATAAATAAAGCGGAGGTTATAGTTAAAGCCGCTAGTAAAAAACCGAAATAACTAGTTAGAGTAGGCATGAAGGAACTAAATGAAATATGTTATTTTTATGCATATGTATATAAAGCACTTACCTAAGGTTCCATTTTGAAAGATCGGAGGGAGAATAAGTAAAAATATCAATTCTAAAGACTAAAAAAGTTCAATTGAAAGTTTTTGATTTATCAATTATTAACTATTAGATTATAGACGTTACTAACAAAGATAAAGTAAGAGCGGTAGAAAAAAAAAAAAGAAATGACTTATTTATTATCTGTGACATCTACACATCTCGTGATTTTGAATCAACAGATTTATTGAGAAACTCTTGAGTAAACTAATCTAATACTAATAAAAAAATAATAAGAAATATGTCTATGTCATGGAACTTCATTCAAAAATGAAACGGTATTTATTGGAATGAATAAAATTTTCAAATCATTTCTAGTTTGATTATTTTTTTTTATTGGATCGAAGCTAGTTTT